CCAAGTTTCCTTGGGGTCCCAATTCCAATAAGATCCCCATGCCTCATTAGCCCATACTGCTCCCGAAAGAATACCTATGGTTAAAAAGGTAAACCCTAGACTAATGACACGATAACTCCAATGATCCAATCGCTGAGTCAATTGATACCTGTGATAATTTCGAAATGAAAGAAAAGAAGTGTTTTGTAAAACATTTCTTTTTTCATTCAAGTAGTGGATCTCATCAAAGGAAAATGACCCAATTAGTAAATGATTGCTTTTGCCAAAAATACCTATGTTTTTTCGAAATGTAATGACTAAAAGAGCTACTGATAATAACGATCCACATAAAAGAGCTGCATAGCTCAATAACATCATACTTACGTGCATCATTAACCACTGGGATTGTAGAGCAGGCACTAATATTGCGGATTGATGCATTTCAGTTGAAAGACCCGAAGTGGCAAAGCCTTGGGTAAAAATAGCGCTTGGCGCGGTTATTGCGCTTAAATCATTTTTATGGTTCCCTATTTTAGGAACCATATGAATAATGGAGAAACTCCATGAAAGGAACATTAATGATTCATATAAATCACTTAACGGGAAATGTCTCGAATAAATCCAACGAGTAACTAATAATCCTGTTATACAGAAAAAAGTGGCTATCATGCCTTTTTCTGACGGATCACATAGTCCTACGATTTCATGGACTAATAAAGTCACCAAATAAATCGTAATGACAATTGAAATGATCGAAAAAGAGATGTGAGTGAATATATGTTCTAAAGTCGCAAATATCATAAAAAAAAATCATTAAAAAAAAGAGGGGTCCCTCAATTACGGAATGGAAATTCCGAATTAAATTCATTATAGGATCTAATGTGTCCTTTTTAGAGGATGCCGCCACTCGGACTCGAACCGAGATGCTCTAGCACTGCTTCCTAAGAGCAGCGTGTCTACCGATTTCACCATAGCGGCTTGATCGAAATAATAATAGCCCATATGATGTTCAATCGTCGAGATTGAAAGATTCAATGCAATATATTTTAGGAAACGTTAGAATCGATGAATAAAGACTCGTTCAAATGAATATTTGAACTTCAATAATCCTTAGTATCCCGGTATGGTGTCATTTTTAACAACAGGCTTTCACGTAGTATAAGTTCTTCTGGAACAGTTGGAACTAGATGGTTATGTCCTCAGTTGAGGTCTAGAACTAAGAATTGTCCCTTTTTTATATCATTTTTTGATGATTCATTTCTCATTTATCTGATTTCATGGATCGGAAATGAAAAAAGATTCATTTTTCACTGAACAAAAGAAAATAAATAGGATTTTTTATGTATCACAATTGGATAACTACATCCAAGGGATTTCTATAAATATTTAGATAGTTTGGAATCAAAACTGTATTAATGGTTGGGATCCTCATTGTATACATAATTCGTGTGAGGATTTACCGAACCAATTAGGTATTGGGCTGCACATAAAACAAAAGAGTTTCAATCTCTATTGGAATTCTACGCTATGTACTTTACTTATAAATAAAGTAGATTCTATCTAAAATAGATTGATCGATCCTACGGTCCAAACATAGGATCTATTTTGGATTAAGGAAGATTGACTTATTCTTCGTACATAAATATCGACCTAAAGGAGATCCGGGGAGTTTTTATTGATTGGGTCGAAACAAGAGGGAATCTATGTAGTGATTCGGAGAGTTACAAAGCAAAGTCTTAAAATATATATTTTAATCAATTAGTTTCAAGGATCCATTCATTTTTACTACTGTCGTTCATACTTGTTTCAGATCTTCCAAAAATCTTAATGATGTATAACTATTGGAGATACATAATCGAATAAACTTCTTCCTAAAAAAAATCTTTTTTTTTGGGGGGGGGGGAAATAACAACCCCCATCTCGCGAATTATCAAAATCTACTATAATGAAAAGTGAAACCTTGTATTTTGTGTTTAACTATTTCTTTTTTGTTGTTGTTTTTCAAACAACAACAAAAAAGAAATAGTACCGTTCTTAGAACCCAATAGACAGAATAATTCTTATTCTACATACCACAACAGCCGGTTCAGTTCTATCTCATATAGATGAGTTCAAAACATTAGTTAATGTGAATTATTCATCTTATAAATCATCCAATTCATCGAGTCATGTCGATTCAGATTATTCCAAGGCTTTATTACTTGTTTGTCGCACAAAAAAACTTTTTGAATGCCCGGTAGAAATAGATTTAGCTAAAGATAAAGCTTTTACCGCCGCCCAATATCCCTTTTTCTTCCAAATATTTCTACGAATACGCTTTTTTGAGATAGAAGTACGTTTCTTTGGAACCGCCATTTTAAAATAAAGAAGTTACTTTTATAGTTGGATGTGAAAGACATGTATTGTTCAAAATGGATCGTTCTTGCTATTCATTATCTATATTTATTCCATAGCGGATACTTCCTTCATAACATACAAAAATATAGATACGTGCGCATCACATAGAGTACACTAGGGATAAAAAAAAGAAATAGAAAAAAGAAAAACGATGTGATTTTCAAAGGAATTTTTTTTTGTTCCACATCTCTATTACATACAATGCCCGAAGAAAGAAGAATTCGTACTAATTTGTACCTTCATATCTTCATTCCGATCTATGTCTATGAGGTCCGCTACCATAGAAATCGAACCGGTTGTTGTTGATAAGAATCAAAAAGGGTTCCAATTCATATCTCAATCTCAGTCTATTTCTATCTCGTCGTTTTACATTGAATAAATCGAAAAGCTTAAGAATCCTTACCTAATTTAAGAAAATAATAATGTAAAATTTTTCTATTAATTGATCAAGCTCGAGGATAGAGTACTCATAATTTAAATGAAAATGAGATTGGTAGTTAATCTGTTAAACGATACATTACTTGATAAAGGTAATTTTAGTAATCTCTTATTTCAGTTCTATGCGAAGTGACGAGTATCATAGGATTTCCTATAAACATAAGTTTGTTTTATTGGAATAGAAGCCAATCAATCAGTTCTACAATGAATTAATTAATGACTCCGAATAAACTAACTAAAATAACTAGTATTTTATTGGGTCGAGTTATTGGCGGATTCTATGATCCATATCCCAATAGAGTACTTTTACTTTTTTTGGTGTCATTCCTTTTCCTTACTATTTACTATATGGATATCAATCGCCGTAATAGTGGAATGATTGAAAATCTCATATTCTTTCTTTATCTTAATAAATATCTTAGTTAATAACTAAATGGTCAGTTTTAACCAGTGACTTGGTCATTTGAACAATTGTAACTTCTTGATTTAAATTTATTTTTATTCAATACGATATTTGGGAAAGAATCTGAATAATTCAGAATTAAAAATCCTATTTGAGTTCTTTTCTATCTTGATTTTTATTTATTTATTTGACTTCCGAAAGAGAGAAGAGCTGGTGAATCGGAAACAATTAATAAGAATAAAAAAAGTTTTATTTTCTTATGGAACATACATATCAATATGCATGGATCATACCTTTCGTTCCACTTCCAGTTACTATGTCAATAGGATGGGGACTTCTGCTTGTTCCGACTGCAACAAAAAATCTTCGTCGTATGTGGGCTTTTCCTAGTGTTTCATTGCTAAGTATAGTTATGGTTTTTTCGGCCGATCTGTCTATTCAGCAAATCAATGGCAGTTCTATCTATCAATTTCTATGTTCTTGGACCATCAATAATGATTTTTCTTTAGAGTTCGGCCGCTTGATCGACCCACTTACTTCTATTATGTCAATACTAATCACTACTGTTGGAATCATGGTTCTTATTTATAGTGACAATTATATGTCTCATGATCAAGGATATTTGAGATTTTTTGCTTATATGAGTTTTTCCAATACTTCTATGTTGGGATTAGTTACTAGTTCCAATTTGATACAAATTCATATTTTTTGGGAACTGGTGGGAATGTGTTCGTATCTATTAATAGGTTTTTGGTTCACACGACCAATTGCAGCCAATGCTTGTCAAAAAGCGTTTGTAACTAATCGTGTAGGGGATTTTGGTTTATTATTAGGAATCTTAGGTTTTTATTGGATAACAGGTAGTTTGGAATTTCGGGATTTGTTCGAAATCTTCAATAACTTGATCCATAATAATGGGGTCAATTCTTTATTTGCTACTCTGTGTGCCTCCCTATTATTCCTTGGTGCAGTTGCTAAATCCGCACAATTTCCCCTTCATGTATGGTTACCTGATGCCATGGAGGGGCCCACTCCTATTTCGGCTCTTATACATGCTGCTACTATGGTAGCAGCGGGAATTTTTCTTGTCGCTCGGCTTCTTCCCCTTTTCACAGTCATACCTTACATAATGAATCTCATTTCTTTGCTAGGTATAATAACGGTACTATTAGGAGCTACTTTAGCTCTTGCTCAAAAAGACATTAAGAGAAGTTTAGCCTATTCTACAATGTCTCAATTGGGTTATATTATGTTAGCTCCAGGGATAGGTTCTTATCGAGCTGCTTTATTCCATTTAATCACTCATGCCTATTCGAAAGCATTATTGTTTTTAGGATCCGGATCCATTATTCATTCAATGGAACCCATTGTTGGATATTCTCCAGATAAAAGTCAGAACATGGTTCTTATGGGTGGTTTAACCAAATATGTGCCAATTACAAAAACTACTTTTTTATTAGGTACACTTTCTCTTTGTGGTATTCCACCTCTTGCTTGCTTTTGGTCCAAAGATGAAATTCTTAATGATAGTTGGTTGTATTCACCTATTTTCGCGATAATAGCCTGTTCCACAGCAGGATTAACTGCATTTTATATGTTTCGGATGTATTTACTTACTTTTGAGGGGCATTTACACGTTCGGTTTCAAAATTACAGTGGCACTAAAAATAGCTCGTTCTCTTCAATATCTATATGGGGAAAAGAAGGGCCGAAACCAGTTAACAAAAATGTACTTTTCTCAGTAATGAATAATAATAAAAAGGTTTCCCTTTTTTCGAAGAAG